GAGGTATTTGTGCAAATAGGTATAATACATGGAATCGAAGAAATTATCCAGATGAAAGAATTGACGATAATAGCTATACGTATACGAAAGAACCCCTTTTTTGTAATTCCTATGATGCAATTGGAGCTTATCGGCAGAAAAGAATCAATTTAGATAGTCCGTTGTGGCTTCGGTGGCGATTAGATCAACGCCTTATTGCTTCAAGGGAAGCTCCCATCGAAGTTCACTATGAATCTTTGGGTACCTCTCATGAGATTTATGGGCATTATCTAATAGTACGAAGTGTAAAAAAAGAAATTCTTTCTATATACATTCGAACCACCGTGGGCCATATTTCTCTTTATCGAGAAATCGAAGAAGCTATACAAGGGTTTTGCCGGGCCTGCTCATATGGTACCTAATCATCTGGTGTCTAAACTAAGTAATTCTACGACTCCTTGGGCCTTTCCGGTTCAAGTATGACCACCATTGCTGACCTTTCTACGCGAATCAAGATCGAGAAAAGGAAGTTTTCCACTCATTGACTAAAATCCATTGGCGAATCCTACTCAGCGGAATACGGAGGTACTTATGGCAGAACGGGTGAGTCTGGTCTTTCACAATAAAATGATAGATGGAACTGCCATTAAACGACTTATTAGCAGGTTAATAGATCACTTCGGAATGGCATATACATCCCACATCCTGGATCAAGTAAAGACCCTGGGGTTCCAGCAAGCCACTGCTACATCTATTTCATTAGGCATTGATGATCTTTTAACGATACCTTCTAAGCGATGGCTAGTCCAAGATGCTGAACAACAAAGTTTTATTTTGGAAAAACACTATCATTATGGGAATGTACACGCGATAGAAAAACTACGACAATCCATTGAGATATGGTATGCTACAAGTGAATATTTGCGACAAGAAATGAATCCTAATTTTAGGATGACTGAGCCTTTTAATCCAGTCCATATAATGTCTTTTTCGGGGGCTAGAGGAAATGCATCTCAAGTACACCAATTGGTGGGTATGAGAGGATTAATGTCTGATCCCCAAGGGCAAATGATTGATTTACCCATTCAAAGTAATTTACGCGAAGGGCTTTCTTTAACAGAATATATCATTTCTTGCTATGGAGCCCGCAAGGGGGTTGTCGATACCGCTGTCCGAACATCAGATGCTGGATATCTTACGCGCAGACTTGTTGAAGTAGTTCAACACATTATTGTACGTAGAACAGATTGTGGCACTGTCCGAGGAATTTCTGTGAGTCCTCAAAATCAAAATAGGATGATGTCGGAAAGGGTTTTTAGCCAAACATTAATTGGTCGTGTATTAGCGGACGATATATATATGGGCCAGCGATCCATTGCCATTAGAAATCAAGATATTGGGATTGGACTTGTCAATCGACTCATAACCCTTCGAACACAAGCAATATCTATTCGAACCCCCTTTACTTGTAGGAGTACATCGTGGATCTGTCGATTATGTTATGGTCGGAGTCCGACTCATGGTGACCTGGTTGAATTGGGGGAAGCCGTAGGTATTATTGCGGGTCAATCTATTGGAGAACCAGGGACTCAACTAACATTAAGAACTTTTCATACCGGCGGCGTATTTACGGGGGGCACTGCAGAACATGTACGAGCCCCTTCTAATGGTAAAATCAAATTCAATGAGGATTTGGTTCATCCCACGCGCACACGTCACGGGCATCCGGCTTTTCTATGTTCTATAGATTTGGATGTAATTATTGAGGGTGAAGATATTATGCACAATGTGACTATTCCACCAAAAAGTTTTCTTTTAGTTCAAAATGATCAATATGTCGAATCAGAACAAGTGATTGCTGAGATTCGGGCGGGAGCATACACTTTGAATTTTAAAGAGAGGGTTCGAAAACATATTTATTCTGATTCAGAGGGAGAAATGCACTGGAGTACTGATGTGTACCATGCACCCGAATTTACATATAGTAATGTCCACCTCTTGCCAAAAACAAGCCATTTATGGATATTGTCGGGGGGTTCACGCAGATCTAGTGTAGTTTCTTTTTCACTCCACAAGGATCAAGATCAAATGAATATTCATTCTCTTTCTGTCGAACGAAGAGAGATTTCTAGCCTCTCGCTCTCAGTGAATAATGATCAAACGGGACACAAATTTTTTAGTTCTGATTTTTCTGCTAAAAAAAAAGGTCGAATTCTTGAGATGTCTGATTATTCGGGATTTAATAGAATCATAAGTACTGGTCATTGTAATCTCATCCATCCTGCAATTCTCCACGCAAATTCGGATTTATTGGCAAAAAGGCAAAGAAATGGATTTCTTATTCCATTCCACTCGATTCAAGAGCAAGAGAAAGAGCTAATGCCCCATTCAGGTATCTCGATTGAAATACCCGTAAGGGGTATTTTCCGTAGAAATAGTATTCTTGCTTATTTCGACGATCCTCGATACAGAAGAAAGAGTTCCGGAATTACTAAATGGGGGACTCTGGGGGCGCATTCAATCGTTAAAAAAGAGGACTTGATTGAGTATCGAGGACTCAAAAAAATTAAGCCAAAATACCAAATGAAAATAGATCGCCTTTTTTTCATTCCGGAGGAAGTGCATATTTTTCCCGAATCTTCTTACCTAATGGTACGGAATAATAGTATCATTGGAGTAGACACACAAATCACTTTAAATATACGAAGCCGGGTGGGCGGATTGGTCCGAATGGAGAGAAAAAGGGGAGGGGTTGAACTAAAAATATTTTCGGGAGATATCCATTTTCCCGGAGAGATAGATAAGATATCCCGACACAGTGGCATCCTGATACCGCCAGAAAGTGAAAAAACAAAACTTAAGGAAGCCACTAAGGAATCAAAAAAATTGAAAAAGTGGATCTATGTTCAACGGATCACACCTACAAAGAAAAAGTCTTTTGTTTTGGTTCGACCCGTAGTCACATATGAAATAGCGAACGGTATAAATTTAGCAACACTCTTTCCCCAGGATCCGCTGCGGGAAAAGGATAATATGCAATTTCGAGTTGTCAATTATGTCCTTTATGGGAAGGGCAAAGCCGCTGGGGGAATTTCTGATACAAGTCTTCAATTAGTTCGGACGTGTTTAGTGTTGAATTGGGACCAAGACAACAAAAGTTCTTCCGTCGAAGAGGTTTGTGCTTCCTTTGTTGAAGTACGTACAAATGGTCTGATTCGAAATTTCCTAAGAATCAACTTAGTGAAATCCAATATTTCGTATCTCAGAAAAAGGGATCATCCGTCGGGTTCAGGATTAATTTCTGATAATGGTTCAGCTCGCACCAATAGCAATCCGTTTTATTCCGTGTTTGGCAAGGCAGGGGTTGAACAATCGCTTAGACAAAATCAAGGAACTATTCGTACGTTGTTGAATAAAAATAAGGAATGCCAAGTTTTGATAATTTTATCATCATCTAATTATTTTCGAATGGGTCCATTGAACGATGTAAAATATCACAATGTGATAAAACAATCAATTCCAATTCAAAAAGATTCGCTAACTCCAATTAAGACTTCGTTGGGACCCTTAGGAACATTCCTTCAAATTGCGAATTTTTATTCATTTTACTATTTAATAACTCATAATCATATCTCGGTAACTAAATATTTGAAACTTGACAATTTAAAACAGCCTTTTCAAGTACTTAAATATTATTTAATGGACGAAACCGGGGAAATTTATAATCCTGATACAGATAGTAAGATCCTTTTGAATCCATTTAATTTGAATTGGTATTTTCTCCAGCCTAATTATTGTGAGGAAATGTCCCCGATAATTAGTCTTGGGCAGTTTCTTTGTGAAAATGTACGTATAACCAAAAGGGGACCATACCTAAAATCCGGTCAAGTTTTAATTGTTCAAGTTAACTCTGTAGTAATACGATCAGCTAAGCCTTATTTGGCTACTCCTGGAGCAACTGTTCATGGGCATTATGGAGCAATCCTTTACGAAGGGGATACATTAGTTACATTTATATATGAAAAATCGAGATCTGGTGATATAACGCAGGGTCTTCCAAAAGTAGAACAGGTGTTAGAAGTGCGTTCGCTTGATTCAATATCGATGAACCTAGAAAAGAGAGTTGAGGGTTGGAACGCGAGTATAACAAGAATTCTTGGGATTCCCTGGGGATTCTTGATTGGTGCTGAGCTAACTATAGTGCAAAGTCGTATCTCTTTGGTTAATAAGATCCAAAAGGTTTATCGATCGCAGGGGGTGCAGATCCATAATAGGCATATAGAAATTATTGTACGTCAAATAACATCAAAAGTTTTAGTTTCCGAAGATGGAATGTCTAATATTTTTTTACCCGGCGAACTGATTGGATTGTTACGAGCGGAACGAATGGGGCGCGCTTTGGAAGAAGTGATCTGTTATCGAGCTATCTTATTGGGAATAACGAGAGCGTCTCTGAATACTCAAAGTTTTATATCCGAAGCAAGTTTTCAAGAAACCACGCGAGTTTTAGCAAAAGCTGCTCTCCGAGGTCGTATCGATTGGTTGAAAGGCCTGAAAGAAAACGTTGTTCTGGGGGGGATAATACCAGTCGGTACCGGATTCAAAGGATTAGTCCACTGTTCAAGGCAGCATAACAACATTCTTTTGGAAAGACAAAAAGGGAATTTATTCGGGGGGGAAATGAGAGATATTTTCTTACACCACAGAGAATTATTTGACTCGTGCATTTCAACGACTTTCCATGATACATCAGAGCACAATTGCTTAGAGGGTTTAATGAGTCCTAGGAGCGAATTCTTTTAACTATTTGTGATCATTTGATTTTTTAATGGTACGAAAAGAAAGATAATAATGAATAGAACGAAGGATAATAATGAATAGAAAGTAATGAATGGCCTGGGTCGTGTATCAATGGTCACTCTCTGGTAGAAGAGAAGGTTCCCTCGGAACAATTATTTATTTCAGGGCGCCTCGTCTCTTAAAAAAAAAAGAGGAAGTGGGGGAGAAATGGCAAGAAGGTATTGGAACATCCATTTGGAAGAGATGATGGAAGCAGGAATTCATTTTGGTCATGGTACTCGGAAATGGAATCCTAGAATGGCACCTTATATATCTGCAAAACATAAAGGTATTCATATTACAAATCTGACTCGAACTGCTCGGTTTTTATCAGAAGCTTGTGATTTAGTTTTTGATGCAGCAAGTAGGGGAAAACAATTCTTAATTGTTGGTACTAAAAATAAAGCAGCTGATTTAGTCGCGCGAGCTGCAATAAGGGCTCGGTGCCATTATGTTAATCAAAAATGGCTCGGCGGTATGTTAACCAATTGGTCCACTACAGAAACGCGACTTCACAAGTTCAGGGATTTGAGAACGGAACAAAAAGGGGGGAGACTCGACAGTCTTCCCAAAAGGGATGCCGCTATTTTGAAGAGACAATTATCGCGTCTGCAAACGTATCTGGGCGGGATTAAATATATGACGAGGGTACCCGATATTGTAATCGTCGTTGATCAGCAAGAAGAATATACGGCTCTTCGAGAATGTATCACTTTGGGAATTCCAACAATTTGTTTAATCGATACAAATTGTGACCCCGATCTCGCAGATATTTCGATTCCAGCAAACGATGACGCTATAGCCTCAATCCGATTAATTCTTAACAAATTAGTATTCGCAATTTGTGAGGGTCGCTCTAGCTATATACGAAATCCTTGATTAATAATAAGATAAATAAATTATTTTGGTAACTCCATAGATTTATGGATTGGGTACTATTCCTGAATTGCACAAAAGAAAAGAGACAAACCTGGTGGATATTATGCAATTAGCAGATATTCAAAATATACAATTCAAGTAGACAAGTCGAAAAGAAGATGGTTGAATCAAAATAATTCTTTTTAAATTTCTATTTCGGTCAGAGGGCAATATGAATGTTCTATCATGTTCCATGAATACACTAAGGGGGTTATACGATATATCCGGTGTGGAAGTAGGCCAACATTTCTATTGGCAAATAGGTGGGTTCCAGGTCCATGCCCAAGTACTTATTACTTCTTGGGTTGTAATTGCTATCTTATTAGGTTCAGCCTTTATAGCCGTTCGGAATCCACAAACCGTTCCGACTGCCACTCAAAATTTCTTCGAATATGTCCTTGAATTCATTCGAGACGTGAGCAAAACTCAGATTGGAGAAGAATATGGCCCATGGGTTCCCTTTATTGGAACTCTGTTTCTTTTTATTTTTGTTTCTAATTGGTCAGGTGCTCTTTTACCTTGGAAAATCATAGAGTTACCTCATGGGGAGTTAGCCGCACCCACGAATGATATAAATACTACCGTTGCTTTAGCTTTGCTCACGTCAATAGCATACTTCTATGCGGGTCTTTCCAAAAAGGGATTAGGCTATTTCAGTAAATACATTCAACCGACTCCAATTCTTTTACCCATTAACATTTTAGAAGATTTCACAAAACCTCTATCACTTAGTTTTCGACTTTTTGGGAATATATTAGCCGATGAATTAGTAGTTGTTGTTCTTGTTTCTTTAGTACCTTTAGTGGTTCCTATACCCGTCATGTTCCTTGGATTATTTACAAGCGGTATTCAAGCTCTTATTTTTGCAACTTTAGCTGCGGCTTATATAGGCGAATCTATGGAGGGACATCATTGACTCGTTTTCGAAATAGTCTTTTTTTGTAGCTTAGAACAAAGGCAATGGATGCGTAACTCAAGATAATCTACTTATACTTCTACTTAGGAAAAATACATATCCAAACATAAATCTACAAATACCGCATATACGATCAAGAGTCGTAGAAAAAAAATTACGATATTGGGGAATTGTAGGAAAGAGATCTAAAGGATCTTTTTCCTCAAATTCCTCTTTGGCCTTATTATATCATCCCCCCCTCTCCCCGCCAATTAATATTTTCTTTATATTGTTTTGTTCATTTTTGTTCATTCAATTCGAATAGCAAATACCAAGAGTGATAAGTTGAATAAAAATTCTTATAGTATCACAGGCGGGTGATTAAAAAAAAAGAAAAGAAAGATGCTTTATAAAATAATTCCCCTTTTAGTTGATTTTAGTCAATTCTTCAATTCAACGATTGACCAAAAGAGAATATTAATATAATAAATTGCATGGCCGTACCTCAATCAAATACTGATATTTAGTTCTATGCAATGATTCGCCCCAATGAATTCGTCTATTTCGATTGTAGCCTGGTGGATAATGATAACGAAAAGGAATAGAAAAAAAAAAAAGAGATTTATAAAAAACGGGGTGATTCGGCGAGGGGTACATAATTAGGTATATGGAATCAAATGCCAACTCTTGTGTATTTTTTGAGTTTTAAAAGGGGTTCGAGAATACGATTGACTTTAAGATACGAATACTTGGAGTCTAAGATATTAATAGTTGGTTTACGTTCTGTAAGAAAGACATGTATATGGGATATTAGATATTGCTAGTTATATATGAACTAAAGATATATCTAATCCACCCTACTCTTGTGATTATTGTGAATTTCGATAGGGATTCTAATAGAAATTTAGAAATTGTTCGATTTCGTCTTTGCTTTGATGCTTTGACTGGGAATTGAATCAATAAAAATAAAGAGATGAAAGAAAGAAAACGAACGAAGAATTCAAAAAAGGGTTCCGAAAAAAGAAATGGAAGAACAAAAGTCGTATGGATTTACAAAAATCCTGTGTTGTGCCTGTGGATCGAAACTAAAAAAGAGATATCTAAAAAGTTTTGATGGTTCAATAATAATATTATTATTACGCCAATTGGGAGTTCTTAGTTACTTCGGCTGGGCGAATCCTAGTGACGGAATAATTAAGTCATAATTTATTGGACGATTGTATCATTAACGATTTCTTTAGTTTTTCTTTATTTTAGTGCGAGGGACTTATCATGAATCCACTGATTTCTGCCGCTTCCGTTATTGCTGCTGGGTTGGCTGTTGGGCTTGCTTCTATTGGACCTGGAGTTGGTCAAGGTACTGCTGCGGGCCAGGCAGTAGAAGGGATCGCGAGACAGCCCGAGGCAGAGGGAAAAATACGAGGTACTTTATTGCTTAGTCTGGCTTTTATGGAAGCTTTAACAATTTATGGGCTGGTTGTAGCATTAGCACTTTTATTTGCGAATCCTTTTGTTTAATCCTAGAAATAGGAAGGGCAATTTACTTATTTTTTTTCTCTTATTTATTATATCCGTGTTTCTGGCTTTTTTGAATTCTATCAAGATTTAACTCCTCCAATTGGAAGGACTGATTTGAGGATGGGGAATTAGGATAGGCATACCAGTTCGCCTTTTTCTTTCCCTTTCTTAGTCTAAAGGAAACCCTCTTTTTAAGTGATGCTGCAACAAACGAGGGGTTTTGCAATGGACAGGAGTCCCGGCCCCTAATACTAATAAGTATCCCTCTTATCGGGAATCCCCAATTGCCAATTCAAAGAAAGGATTTCGAAATCGAATTTTTGACCCTGTTTCGAAATAGGTAAATTACTAAAAAAACAAATAAATTAAATAAATATATATTACGTAGAAAAAAAAAAAGAACTGCGTTCTTTTTTTTTTTTTAGTCTATCTAAAAGAGGAGATCATATGAAAAATGTAACCGATTCTTTCGTTTCTTTGGTTAACTGGCCATTCGCCGGGAGTTTCGGGCTTAATACCGATATTTTAGCAACAAATCCAATAAATCTAAGTGTAGTGCTTGGTGTATTGATCTTTTTTGGAAAGGGAGTGTGTGCGAGTTGTTTATTTCAAGAATAGGCTGGACCCAACCAGCTGCACTTTTTTTCGTTATAACTAGGACCAAAGGGAAAAGGGTGCATGATTCCGCGAATTACTTCTGAATAAATTTCAAATCATATTTAAGAACCATAGCATTTCGTGATTTGTTGGTAAATCTATTTTGATTCTCTATCAACCAAACCAATAATGTGGGACCATTAACATGGTTAAAGCTAAAGTTTGAAGTCCAGACACAGCACGGTACTCTTTCTACTACTATGTTTTACTATAGAATAGAAATGTTTTCAAAATGAATAATTAATAAATGAATAATTAATAATAATTATTGGACTTTTTTTTTTTCGATATAAAACACTCATGTTGATAAAAAGATTTGAGCCTTTTATTGGTATTGGAAATTTGATTGGAAAATATTGGAAAAATAGGTATTTCAACCAACCCTTATTTATGCTGAATCGATGACCTCCATATAAAGTAAGAAGAATTCTTTGGATTTGAAGAAAAAAAGAAACAACTTTGCTGACAATTATATATTTTGATTTGGTCAGAAGAGTCCTCCGAATATTCTGTTCTTGGATTAGGGATCAGTCGCAAGATTCATTTTGGAATATGAATAGAGAAGAGAGGGAGAGGATAGGCTCATTACATTAAAAAAAGATATGGGAACCCCCCCCATACATAAGTAGTTGACGTAATTGAGTGGGAGAGCCAAATGAATCGAAAAATTCATGTTTGGTTCGGGAAGGGATCATCGAAGTTTTGAGATGAATGGAAAGATAATCTACTTTCATTAAGTGATTTATTAGATAATCGCAAACTGAGGATTTTGAATAGTATTCGAAATTCAGAAGAACTGCAGAGAGGGGCCATTGAACGGCTGGAAAAAGCCCGGGCCCGGTTACGAAAAATAGAAATAGAAGCAGATCAGTTTCGAGTGAATGGATACTCTGAGATAGAACGAGAAAAATTCAATTTGATTAATTCAACTTATAAGACTTTGGATCAATTAGAAAATTACAAAAATGAAACCATTCATTTTGAACAACAAAGAGCAATTAATCAAGTCCGACAACGGGTTTTCCAACAAGCTTTACAAGGAGCGCTCGGAACTCTGAATAGTTGTTTGAACAAGGAGTTACATTTACGTACCATTAGTGCCAATATTGGCATGTTTGGAGCGATGAAAGAAATAACTGATTAGTCCTTTTACTGTAGGCACATTATTTTTTTTTTTTTTTTTAAGAAAAAAAA